CTCGAATGTCCCGAAAATCATTATCAAAAAAAACTTCAACAGGACGTTCTATTTTTAGATAGAAATATATTCGCTCAAAAAAGACTCCAGAAGATGTTGGCCGGAAATGAGAAGATTTATTACGGAGAAAAAGGAAGATGGATTCGTATTCACATGCATAAGAATTATATAGGAACAAGAATAATCTTGGATTACCTTTTAAAAAAATGGAAATATGTTTTTGGGGAGTAATAAGACTATTCCAATTACAATACTCGTAGAAAAAGAAACGTAATAAATGCAAAGAAGAGACATCCTTCACCCAGTAGCGAAGGTTTTGAACCAAAATTTCAAAATGGGTGGGATAGGGTATTAGTACATCTGACGCATAATCTAAATGCGAAAATCGGTCCTCTAGAAAAGGAAATATTGAATGAATTGATCGTAAATTATGAGATTTTGCTATATGCTTCCTTTCTAAGGAAGATAATAGTCGTAGGGAAAATGGAATTTCCACAATGACCGCAAATCCCTCTGAGAGAATTTGCGAATACAAATTCTTATTGTGCCCAAAAACTGGATTTTGAATAGAATCATTAGCCGAAATAATCAAATGATTCTGTTGATACATTCGAGTAATTAATCGTTTCACAATTATTAAACTAGATTTATTGTCAGAACCGGCATTTTCGAACAAAATGGATCTATTTAAACCATGATTATTAGCAAGTGCATAAATATACTCCCGAAAAATAAGGGGGTATAGGAAGTCGTGGCGCCGAGATCCACCGAGTTCTAAATATCCTTGAAATTCCTCCATTTCCAATTCGCTTTGAACTAAAAATAAAGAAAAATAGAATTAATTATTAATTAAAGTAAGGGGTTTATTGGTTATCAAATGATACATAGTACGATATAGTCAAAACAGGGTATTATAGTAAGAATAAGAAAAGAAAAAATACCTCGGAAATGGGTAAACTCATCAAGGGACTCCCTATCCTCTTAGTTTTCTATTTGTTATAGGATAACAAGATGGATTCGAAATCCTTTATTTTTTCAACACAATCGCTCTTTTGATTTGGGAAAAACTATCTTTATCAAGATGCTGCTTCTTTTACACATTTTTGGCCAACCCAAAATGGGAAATAGCTAATAGTTAGGACTCATTAAAAAAATGGATAATCATTCACTAATGGAAAACCCTTTCCCCGTACCGGGCACTAATAAAATTTTAACGTGTAATTAGATGGGGAATCATTCAAATTAAGAACAGAAGCTCGTTGCTTTTTCTTTCCCTATAATTAATTGGGTTCATAGGACTCTATCCATTTATTCATTCGACCCAACTCGGAATTTATTTCAGTTTATTTCTCACTAAGAATTCAAACAAGATTTTGAACCGATCCAGTAAGAATGAAATATTCTCAGAATTTTCTATTGATACGACATGCTGTTTTTTCCAATCATTCCTTTCAGGATCAGTCGTGGTCTTACAAACTCTACCGGAGATAGAAACGAATCTGTTACTTCATAGAAATGTGTATAAGATGCTAGCCGCACTTAAAAGCCGAGGACTCTACCATTGAGTTAGCAACCCTAATAAAAAAAAATGTGAATGTGTGGGTACAACAATCGGAGTAAAAAGAAAAAGGGGAAAAAATTGCACGACACAATCAATCAAAATACTGAACTATCAAATCAATTCATCGTCGAGAATTGAATAGTATAACATAGGAAGATCTTTTATCCATACCGAATACAAAATTTCTAATAGATTCTGAATCGAAAAACTCAAAATAAATAGATCCGTTTATACACGATCGAATTATATTTCTTTGATCCACTGTTGTCAATATGAATTGAATACTTAGAATAAAAGTAGAATGAAAACAAAATGAATAAGAGACTTGTGCTGGATTAGCATAACACTAGATAGATAATATAGATAACTAAAAAAACAGCAAAGATTAGGGACGAAATAGGAAAGAATCCCGTCTCGGGTTTATTTCTTTGTTAATGCAGTTACAACAAAAAACTCCCAATTGGATTGGAGAAAATGCCAAAATTTTATATGCCTCGTCGATCCAATTACTTCATTTATTCACCTGATCTTTTTCTATCCATCTTATATCAAATTATATCAAAAAAACAGATTTTTGTCATTATATAAGATGGTATTCTATGGTAACAATAATAAATGAAGTAATTGGGGGGGGGGGGGTAGTATAGTAGAAAAAAAATTATACAAAGCTATATATGAATCACCCCCACCCTCTTCTCTCTCTTTTTTTTATTTCATAAATTGGCTTTCGTTTGATTCAAATTCAATTCTGTAAAAACCCCCGCCTTCTTTAAAATATCATAAACAGTTTCTGTCGGCTGAGCGCCTTTTTCAAGAAAATATAGAATGCCGGGAATATTTAAATAGGTTTGATTTTTTATCGGATCATAAAACCCCACTTTACGAAGATCTCTTCCTTCTCTTCGAGATCGCACATCAATTGCAACGATTCGATAAAGGGCTCATTGGGATAGATGTAGATGAACTATAACCCCCCCTAGAAACGTATACGAAGTTTTCTCCTCGTACGGCTCGAGAAATTGGAAGTTAGATCTATGTATAGAATTAGAATGTTAAATAGATCCATAACATCATCAAATCAATATCAAATCAATTAGAGGATTATTTAATCCTTTTTTATTCCTCTTTAGCAAAAAAAATCGTTTGTATTCTCATAACTCAAGTTGGATAACTCTGAAATAGTTCAAAAGAAAAGCCTTAGGCATTTCATTTTTTGAGTGGTCTCTAACCCCTTTTTGTTTGTCTCATTTAGAATATATTTGGATTCTTTTTCCTTTATCTGGTTGTCGAGACAATTGAAAACGGCATTTCCTTGTTCCAAAATACTTTCTCTTTGCCTGGAATCGTTGGGTTTAGACATTACTTCGGTGAATTTGAATCATTTCAAAACGACAGCAACATGCCCCTTTTTATGATTTCTTTCTATCAAAAAATCATACGCCCGGTCGATTACCGCATGATACACTTTTGATCAAAAGAGTTTCACCAATTCCAACAAATTTTCCTTATTTTATTTGAAACTTGCTCGAATTGGATCGTTTCGATTTCTACTGGATCGAAAATTTACTTACGAAGTTGTTCCAACTTATTAATTGGCACTAACCGTAGATCCTTGCCCCTGAGAAATGAATCAATACTTTCTGCTCGAGCTACATCATATACTGTTGACGTTAAACCCCAACAGTATATGATGTCGAGCCAAGAGCACTTTCATTTCTATAGAATAGAAAATGGTGGGTGTAAAAATCCACAACTGATTATGTCTGTCAAGTCGCACGTTGCTTTTTACCACATCGTTTCAAACGAAGTTTTACCATAACATTTCTCTAGTGTGGGACTGATATGTAATTGATTCAATTATGGAATCATGAATAGTCACTTGTTCGACCGTTTCATAGAAATCTATATTTTTTCTTCTTTTATATGAAGTGGTGCTGTCTAAAGTAAAGAAATCTTATCAAGAATGAAATTTCAATGCATTTTTGATAAGATTTCTTTATTAATTTATACATAATTTCTAAATATTAGGAAAAAAGTGCTTTTTATTAAATCTACATTCCATCTTCAAGTAACCTAATAGGTTATATTCAACAATCTCAGACTTCTTCGAATATCAAATAGTCAGAAGAAACGATTCAAATAGTTATTTAATTGAAAACCCCCACCTCATACCAACATCACTATTTGAATAAAGTTTTACTAAGGATCGCATTTGATGATCATAAATAAATCCGCGATTAAAAAAATAGAGATTGAAAAAATCGAATTCTTTTTTTTTCATTTCATTATTCTAATAATGTCTATTTATATAGTATAGAAATAATAGGTCTTTCCTGGGACGGAAGGATTCGAACCTCCGAATACCGGGACCAAAACCCGTTGCCTTACCACTTGGCCACGCCCCATTTAGATTTATGTTCGATACTACTAAAGACTAGTATTGTATTGGTTATTCGTCAATTCCAGTCCAAATATCTATGGACTCTATTGTTCCTGGGATTTTGACACGTGTCGATATAGAATTATCTATAGAATAAAACGGAATTTATTGATCATTACATATAATTCAATTAAGATATTGTATGAAAGGATGGTTTCTTCAATTCGCAAAAGAAAATAGATAGACTTTTGATTGGGCGAGTTCAAGTTCAAAAACAACAATTCATTTTGATCGAACCGCCTTTCGTCATTTTTACCGTATACCAATTCTCAAGAATAATATATTTATATTATTATATTAACTCAATCAAATACAATTATCTCCAAGTCCAATAAAAAAAAATGTTTGTTATGCTTAATATCTTTAGTTTGATCTGTATCTGTCTTAATTCCGCCCTTTCTTCGAGTGGTTTTTTCTTAGCCAAACTACCTGAGGCCTACGCTTTTTTGAACCCCATCGTAGATTTTATGCCAGTAATACCCGTTCTCTTTTTTCTATTAGCCTTTGTTTGGCAAGCTGCTGTAAGTTTTCGATGAAATTTTGAATACTGTCATAGACATGATTTATTGGCGAAAAAAATTCTAACAATGGGTAAGATCAGATAAGTCTTACAGTATAGTATGAACTCTCGATTTAACTAATTCTTAGATAGCTTAGAAAAATCTGAATTACCCCATTTCCTCGTTCTGATTCCTTTCATTTATTGGTGTCAAAAGAGGATATGTGGTATAAAAATGGAGAATCTATTCTCTTTTTTTTTTTCAAAACAATGATCTTGGAGATTGTGTAATGCTTACTCTCAAACTCTTTGTTTACACAGTAGTGATATTCTTTGTTTCTCTCTTCATCTTCGGATTCCTATCTAATGATCCAGGACGTAATCCTGGACGCGAAGAATAAAAAAAGAAAGAGGGCTTCCCTTTTGCTTGCTTAATTTTTCAATGTGATTAGGGTTTTATCTATTGCACATCTTTAATTAAATAACAAAATCAAAAAAAG